CGAAAAAAGTCACAATTTGTCTCTCCCGCCGGGCGTGTGTGCCTACCAACCCAACAAGTTGTTTTAGTTGTTGAAAGGATTCCGTTGAAAAGTGAAGAAGGACAAACAAGCAATAAAAAATTCGAGACGAAACTGCTGGTGGGTAATCTAAACAAATGACGGAGGATTCTTCGAGAAGTTAACAATTAGTCCTCATATTGAATGATTATGAATTATTCAAGGAATAATGGGTTTGAAACATACACGAGGAAGGTTCTGGGAGCAATATCAGTAGTGAATCTCTTATGAACCAAGAGCCGTGTGAAGTGAGAATTTCATGCACGGTTCTGAATGAGCGGAAAGATCGAAAATCTTCTTTTCGACTCTGACTCTCCTACACCAGTCGTTGCTTCTTTCTCTGTTACCTCTAAAGTAGCAGCTCCAGCTTTATTTACGCGACTCTTCGGCCTAATTTTCCCACATCTACCTAATGAGTGGCATATCGTGGTAGGATTATTGGCCACTTCTAGCATGATATTAGGAAATCTAGTTGCCGTTACTCAAATAAGCATGAAACGTATGCTAGCTTATCCCTCTATAAGCCAAATTGGATATATTATGATTGGAGTACTTGCTGCAGACCCGGAGAACGGTTATGCAAGTATGACAACTTATACGTTTATTTATATATTCATGAATCTGGGAACTTTTGCTCGTATCACCCCATTTGGTTTACGAACCGGAACTGATAATATTAGGGATTACGCGGGATTATACATGAAGGATCCTGTTCTAACATTCTCTCCGGTTTTACGTTCACCATCCCTAGGGGGTATCCCTCCACCATCCGGTTTTTTCGGTAAACTCTATCTCCTTTGGCATGGATGGAAGGCTGGTTCGTACCCATCAGTTCTGGTAGCGCTCGTCACAAGTGTCATCTCTATCTACTATTATCTCAAAATAATTAAATTAATGTTCACTGGGAAGAATGGGAGGAGCGATGCATCCACAACTTATATACAAAATTCATTAGTTTCTCCATCAATTTCAATTTCAAAAAGTTCTATTGAAATAGCTATGATCATTCGTGCACTAGCATCAATCCTATCGGGTATATTAATAGATCCCATTATCGGGATCACACGGAATACTTTATTCTAGACTCACTTCAAATTGTGACGCGAACTTTCTTTTTCAAACGACTTTTATCAAATATCAAAAGCCGGTTCTGCTTCTGCTGTCCCAACTAGTCTGTCTCTACAACTTACGAAATAGTTATATCTTCCTCGGTAATTGATCCTGACATTCTCCTATCTAGCTTGTATCTGCCTTTT